AATTTAAATTTAAAAACAAATTATGTTTCATAATTTCATAATCCAATTTTTTTTTAATTTCTAATTGACTCTTTTGGATATAAATCACGAGAATGTCTATTCTTCCTCGAATCTTTCATTGATAGGTAAAGGATTAAATCCTTTTAAGAAATAAAGTTTTTGATCGGAATATTAATCAAACAAACCGAAGGGACCCCTTAACTATTTAACTATATAAGGGATTAACAGAACGAATCACACTTTTACCACTAAACTATACCCGCTACAATGTGATTATTGTACATAAATGTATCTTTTGTCGAACAAAAAAATTGGCCATAATAATTAAGAAGATAGGATCATAAAAGAATCATGAAAATTAGAGCGTTGACGTGCTTTGTTCAAGGAGCCCGATTAAATTAGGGAAAGAGGATTCATTTAAATAACTAAATAACACTTTTTTGTCTTTTGATGGGGGTGCTTTGACATTGACAGATACGGCTCGATAATGTACGCCAAAACATAAAATTGTGCAAGAATATATGGTTCCATTCTTTCTTTTTTTTTATTCCAGTAAAATAAATGGAATAAAACTGGAATAAAAAAAAGATCAAATAATTAAGAAATGACACTTTGATTGTATTCTGTATCATAGGAATCGAAATAGTCTTTATTATGATTGTTGTTGTTTCAATAACAAGCATTTTTTTTCATTTTTCAAAAAAAAAAAGAAATCATTTTTTCTATGATTCATTGGAACAAAAAAGGCCCAGCGAGGTACTGACCAGGCCGGGCTGTGGAATTAAAAAAAGCTCTTGCAGACGAAATCAAAGAGGTACTTTATATTATATATTTATTACTTATAATATATTTAATATATATTTTATTACTTATAAAATATATTATTATTTATAAAATATATTATTATTTATAAAATATATTATTATTTAGGTATTTATAATTATATAAATTATATATATATAATATAAATTTCTATTCATTGGAATAGTGAATGGAATAGTGAATTGGAGATATCTCTTTCGAGCCCTTACTTTATCTCAATGGAATTACTTTTATTTTCGATATTTTTTATATTTTTATATGTCTAGATACTAGATAATAGATAATTATATATAATAAAATATAAAATAATAATATAATAAATCAAAAAAAATAAGAGGTATAAAAGAAAGAAAGACTCTTTTTTCAAACCTTGCTTTTTGTGTAATGTAACATAGTAATTATCCTTTTTCGATTGGGGGAGATGGCTGAGTGGACTAAAGCGTCGGATTGCTAATCCGTTGTACGGGTTTTTCGTACCGAGGGTTCGAATCCCTCTCTTTCCGCTTTTGTCAATGACTTGGTATTTGTTATTTATCTTTCAATTTCGACGAGTCTTTTTTTTATTTAATAGTTAAAGATGTGGAATAGATAAAATCCTAAGAACATTTAAAAATCGAGCAAGGAAAACAAAAACTTTCTTTTTTATTCTTCACGTCCAGGATTACGTCCTGGATCATTAGATAGGAATCCGAAGATAAAGAGAGAAACAAAGAATATCACTACTGTGTAAACAAATAGTTTGAGAGTAAGCATTACACAATCTCCAAGATCATTTTTTTGGAAAAAAAAAAGAGAATAGATTCTCCATTTTTATACCACACATACCTCATTTTGACACCAAAAAATGGTTTTTATAAATCTAGAAATAGAAAAGAATTTTCAGAAATTCATTTGTAATGTAATATGAGTCAAGTCTTTCATTACCAAAATTTTTTTTATACCCACAATATATAATTGTGGGGTACTCTAATAGGTTCTTTCAATGTAAAAAAAGGGTTCAAATTAGTAAATGGGGTGATCTCCAGACTTATCGTGGCGATACAAGAATTTCAATATTTGAATCGAAGCTTTATACTATACGACTTATCTGATCTTATCAATTGTTAGAATTTTTTTTTTAGAAAAAATCATGAATTTTTCTAGGACAGTATTCAAGATCTCATCGAAAACTTACAGCAGCTTGCCAAACAAAAGCTAAGAGAAAAAATAGCAGAGGTATTACTGGCATAATATCTACGATTGGATTCAAAAAAGAGTAGGCCTCGGGCAATTTGGCGAAGAAAAAACTATTTGAAAAAAGAGCAGAATTAAACCGGATACAGATCAAACTAAAGATATTAAGCATAACAAACGTTTTGTTTTTTTGTTTTGTTCTTGAAGATAATTGTATTTATTTTGATTGAGTTATTAATATGAGTTATTGTTATTAATAATATATAATGTTATTTTTTTTTTTTTTTNTAATATGAGTTATTGTTATTAATAATATATAATTTTATTTTTTTTTTTTTTTAGTTTAAGTTATATAAAAAAATGAGTAAAAACTAAAAATTAAAAAGGGGTAGACCAAAAACTTTTCTTTGATTTGAACTAACTCAATTAAAAATACTTCAATTCTCAAATTAAAAGAGAATAGAAGAAATCATACTTTCATACAATATCTTAATTGAATTATATGTAATGATCAATAAATTTCGTTTAATTCTATATCTAAATGTATAAAAATCCTAGTAACAATCTATTCTATAGATATTTGGACTATAATTGACGAACAGCTAATAAGAATATTAGTGTTTATTAATGTCGAATATAAATATAAAATGGGGCGTGGCCAAGTGGTAAGGCAACGGGTTTTGGTCCCGGTATTCGGAGGTTCGAATCCTTCCGTCCCAGAGCATACCTATTATATATATCATATCAGATTATATATATCATATCAGATTATATATATCGTATCAGAATACCGATTTTCTATCAGAATAAAAGATTGGCTTTTTTTTTTTTAATTTTAAACAACTTTCTCTTTTTTTNTTTTCTTTTTTTTTTTTTTATATAATAATATTGGATAGAATATGATTCTTTTTTCTTATAATGATTAATTCTTATCTTCTTATCTGAATTATATCTTTTTCGAAAATTTAATCGTGTTCAAATAACACCAAATAACACACAGATGTAATTGAATTTATTTGTATCCAAGTAAGATGGGAGCATAGATCAAAAGAAAAGAGTTTTAATTAAAAAATGAAAATCGGGGGGCGGGCTTTTCATTCTATGTCCATACCGTTCATATTTAAATTAGTTACTCATAAAAATAAAAAAAAAAAAGGGGTTAAATTGAATTCTTGCTGAGACTTCTTCAGAAACTACCCATTCATAAAAGTATAGATTACTATGTACCGACCGAACCAATGATTATTCATGATTCCATAATTGAATCAATTACATACTGGTTACAGCAACCTACTAGATAAATGTTATGGTAAAACTTCGTTTAAAACGATGTGGTAGAAAGCAACGTGCGACTTGAAGGATATGGTCGGCTGTGGATTCTTACATCCACCATTTTTTTTATATTAATTATATAGGAATGAGGGTGCTCTTGGCTCGACATCGTTTGTTCTGTTCCACTAGAAAAACCTCATTTTTTGAGGGTTGCGATGTAAATAGTACATGATCATGATGGAGCTCGAGTAAAAAGTATTGATTCATTTTTTAGGGACATGGATCTAGGGTTAGTGTTAATTAATAGTTGAAACAACTTCGTAAGTATATTTTCGATATATAAATTGAAAGGATCCAATTCTAGCAAGTTTCAAATTCATAACGAAAATTTATTGGAATTGGTAAATTTCGATCAAAAGTGTATCACACGGGAATCAACCATTTGTATGATTCTTTGATATAAAGAAATTACAAAAATGGTATGTTGCTGCCATTTTTTTTAATGATTAAAGATCACCGAAGTAATGTCTAAACCCAACGATTCAAGGCAACGATAAAGAATCCTGGAACAAGTAAATACCGTTTTCAGTTGTCTCAAAAAATAGATCATAATGAAGAATCAAAATAAATTCTAAAGGAGACAGACAAAAAATGCGTGGTTAGAGACCGCTCAATAAAGGAAATGCCTAAAGGTTTTCCTTTGGATTATTTGAGAGTTATCCAACTTGAGTTATGAGAATGTGAATACGAATGCTTTTTTGTCTTTTTCGGGCAAGAATAAGGAATAAGAAAAAGTACTTAAATCATAGTTTAATTGATTTGATGATTTGATGGATCTATTTGACATTAATTATAAATTCTATATATAGACATAATTTCTAATTTTCTTGAGCCGTACGAGGAGAAAACTTCTTATACGTTTCTAGGGGGGGTATTATTCATCTACATCTATCCCAATGGGCGGTTTATCGAATCGTTGCAATTGATGTTCGATCCAGAAGAGAAGGAAGAGATCTTCGGAAAGTGGGTTTTTATGATCCGATAAAGAATCAAACTTATTTAAATGTTCCTGCTATTCTATATTTCCTTGAAAAGGGCGCTCAACCTACGGGAACTGTTCATGACATTTCAAAGAAGGCGGGAGTTTTTATGGAACTTTCTCTTAATTAACAGATGAAATTCAATTAATCAATTAATGAAATACAATAAATAACTAAATTTAAAGAGGGGGGTGACTTGTATATAACTTTGTATAACCTATTCTATACAACTCCCCCTCTTTTTAGTTATTACTACCATAACATTTATTATTACTACCATAAAATGTCGTCGTCGATAACGACAAAAATTTATTTTTATTTTAGTAAAAATTTATTTTTATTTTAGTTATTTTAGTGAGATAAATTCATATAAGACAGATAGATAGACAAAAGATCAAGTGAATAAATGAATGAAGTAGTTGGATCTATACATATAAAATTTTACATTATCGCTAATTCAATAATGGTTGAATTTTCGTTGAAACTTTAACTTTATTTTTTTATCATTTTATTTCTTCATAAAAAAAACATGGGATTTAGGCTTGCTTTTTTTACTTATATTGATTGAGTAAACCCAATCAATATTTTTTTATACTTCTCTCCGAATTTTTTTTACGCCTATACCTTTTTGTATTTATCTTTATTAAATATGTAGTGCTAATTCAATACAAGTCATTAGTTTTTTTATTTTGAATTTATATTTTCATTTTATTATATTTATTATTTTTATTTTTAATTTTTATTATATTTATAATTTATATAATATTTATATATTTATTATTCTATTTATTAGATTTATATAATTTATATATATATATTTATATAATTTATATATTTATATATAATTTCTAATAAATTTATAATTTATATTATATTTATATATTTATAATATATAATAAATTTATTATAGTTATAGTAATTAAATATTATATTGAATTTAATATTATATTGAATTTAATAAGAAAATCTTGAATAATTTTTTATTTTAATTTATGGTTTTCTACATTATGTTCTTTTCTCAGCATTAACTTTTATATTGACAACAGTATATCAAACAAATATAATCCGATCGTGAATAAATGTATAGATTTCTCTCTGTTCTATAGACTTGCTTTTTTATTTTACTTTATTCAAATGGTGGGTTCATTGGATTTGCTGGGATACAAGAAGTCTTTATTTTCTTTTTTTATAAAAAAAGAAAATAAATGGATAAAATAATAATAATAATGGATAACATACGAACAAAATCTGTGGTAGTCTATAAATTTAGATTTTATCTATATTTTTATCTTAATCTATATTCTTATCTTACACGTCATTGTATTTGCATCTGATATGTTCATTTTTATGTTATGTTCAGAATCGATTAGAAATATTTTTTCTATTTTAAAATATAATATTTTGATTGCGTTGTGAAATTCAATCTCTTTTTTGATTACGATTGGATCTATACATTTTAATTCGGGTTGCTAACTCAACGGTAGAGTACTCGGCTTTTAAGTGCGACTAGCATTTTTTACACATTTGTATGAAGCAACGGATTCGTCAATACCATCGGTAGAGTTTGTAAGACCGCGACTGACCCTGAAAGGAAGGAATGGAAAAAGCAGCATGTCGTATTAATGGAGAATTCTGAGAATATTTTATTCTTATCGGATCGATCCAAAATCATGTTTGAATTCTTGACGCGCAAAAAAAATTTAAGGTTGGGTTAAGTGAATAAATGGATAGAGCCCCATGGCTCCAATTATAGGGAAACAAAAAAAAGCAACGAGCTTCTGTTCTTAATTTGAATGATTACCCGATCTAATTAAACGTTAAAAATATATTAGTACTTGATGCGGGAAATGTTTTTACCATAAGTGGATTATCGATTTTTTTTATAAATCCTAATTATTATTAGATATTCTCCATTAGAGTGTGGGGATGAATGTGTAGAAAAAGCAGTATATTGATAAAAATATTTTTTTTTACAAATTTCCAAAATCAAAAGAGCGATTGGGTTGAAAAAATAAAGGATTTCTAACCATCTTGTTATCCTAGAATGAACATAAACCTATTTAATTAGATGGAAAAGGAGAGGATAAAGAGTCCGTTGATGAGTCTTAGCTGTTTCCGGGGTATCTATCTAGTCTTTTTTTACTATAATATCCTGTTTTGACTGTATCGTACTATGTGTCATTTAATACCCCAAGAAATCCCCTATCCCTGGTTCAAGTTCAAATCTAATTTTAAATAAATGGAGGAATTTCAAGGATATTTAGAACTAGATAGATTTAGGCAACATGACTTCCTATACCCACTTATCTTTCGGGAGTATATTTATGCACTTGCTCATGATCATGGTTTAAATAGAGTGATTTTGTTGGAAAATGTAACTTATGATAATAAATCTAGTTTACTGATTGTAAAACGTTTAATTACGCGAATGTATCAACAGAATCATTTGATGATTTCCGCCAATGATTCTAACCAAAATAAATTTTTGGGATACAACAAGAATTTGTATTCTCAAATTATATCAGAAGGATTTGCAATCATTGCGGAAATTCCATTTTCTCTACGATTAATATTTTCTTTGGAAGGGTCACAAATCGTAAGATCTTACAATTTACGATCCATTCATTCAATATTTCCTTTTTTAGAGGACAAATTCCCACATTTAAATTATGTGGCAGATGTACTAATACCCTACCCCATCCATCTAGAAATCTTGGTTCAGACCCTTCGCTACCGGGTGAAAGATGCCTCCTCTTTACATTTATTGCGGTTCTTTCTTCATGAGTATTCTAATGGTAATATTCTTATTATTCTAAATAAATCTATTTCTATTTTTTCAAAAAGTAATTCAAGATTATTATTATTCCTATATAATTCTTATATATGTGAATACGAATCCGTTTTCCTTTTTCTCCGTAACCAATCTAATCATTTACGATTAACATCTTCTGGAGTCCTTTTTGAGCGAATCTATTTACATAGAAAAATGGAAGATCTTGTAGAAGTCTTTGTTAATGATTTTCAGGGCATCCTATGCTTCCTCAAGGATCCTTTCATTCATTATGTTAGATATCAAGGAAAATCAATTCTGGCTTCAAAAGATACGCCTCTTCTGATGAATAAATGGAAATATTACCTTGTCAGTTTATGGCAATGTCATTTTTTTGTATGGTCTCGCCCAGGAAGGATCTAT